ATACTACTGGAAGGATTCCTCTTTGGATAATAGGTACTGTAGCCGGTATTCTTGTGATCGGTTTAATCGGTATTTTCTTTTATGGTTCATATTCCGGATTAGGTTCATCCCTGTAATAATCGGATGAACTGAGTTGTAGACATGAAAGCATAAGAACTCAACGGGATCCCCCTCGAATCAGACAAGGAAAGAGGGGGTAAGTCCCGTTGAGTTCTTAATAATCATAATATTTTTTTTTTAGAGATGTTTCAAAAACCTCCACCTTTTCTGATGATGTTTTTAAAAAATGAACTTCGTTAATTGATTCAGAACATCTGTTACTCAATAGTATCTGTCAATACTTAAAACAAAGAAGGAATCACTCGATTTACCCTTTTTGGATGACTCACAATTATATATAAATAGAATATATTTCTATCAATCAGATATCATGCAAACCCTTTCTATACTAATAGAATAGAACCTTACTCCATTTAATCTAATAAATATTTAATCTAATAAAAGTGAAATTTTTTTTTATAAGTTCGTTGAAATTGAAGAAGTTCTATATTGCTCAATAAATTGACCTATATTTATTTGTCCACTACCACTATGTTACGTAAGAAATCTAAAAAAGGGTTATGATAAAATAAACCTAAAAAAAAAAAAAAAAAATGAAAACTACAAATATCCATTTTTTACGAACGGGATCGAGAATCTTTATTAATTCGACACAAGAAAGGGTTGGGTAAAATTCCGTTTCTTGTGTCAAGGACTAGGAGACGAACAATCTCCCCTAAAATCCTTTGTTCCTCTCATTTATACTTTGGTTTCTATTCTCCGCTTATTTATCTTTTGTTTTGATTCTAGTCAAATATAAAACTATTGATTCATTCTATATCATACCGTTTCAATTTGGATTGAAAAAACAAATAAATAAAGAAGAGTTAAGTAAAACAGTCGCCTTCACAATATACTATGACCAGGAATGCGGTATTAAGTAATTCCCGAAATCCGGTAGAATAAAGAATATAAATAAGCAAAATTTTTTTGATCATACATAATTCCCAACAAAAATTTGTTTATTTTTAGAGCTTGATGTTGATAAATCCGCAGATCTAGAAATTCATTTCGGACAATTGAACCTTCTCAAACTGTTTCTTTTTAAGAACCAAAAAGATTTGTGCCAAAATAACAGATGCCAAGAAGAGCAAAAGACCTTGGACACGTAATGGATCTTGAAGTACTATTTCCGCATCTCCCTGACCAAATCCACCCACATTAGGATTACTCGTTAATGGTTGATCAAGTTTGATGGATTCGCCCTCTGAAACAAGAAGTTCCGGTCCTGGAGGGATAATATCAACCACTTGACGTCCATCCGATGCATCCGCTATGGTTATTTCGTACCCCCCTTTTTCTTTTCGTATTATTTTGCTTACTATACCTGCTGCTGTAGCATTATAAACATTATTGTTACTCTTGCTCCCGTCGGGATAAATCTGACCCCTTCCCCTGTTCCCGCCTACATATATGGGATATTTTAAGAAGTGCACATCTTTCTTAGTAGCGGGGTCCGGGGAAAGAATAGGAAAGGTGATTTCACTATATTTCTGACCAGGAACCGGACCTATCACAAGAATATTTTTTTTAGTGGGACGATAGCTCTGAAAAGACAGATTTCCTATCTTTTCTTTAATCTCGGGCGAAATACGATCGGGAGGGGCTAATTCAAACCCCTCGGGTAAAATAAGAACAGCCCCGACATTCAAAGCTCCTTTTTTACCATTAGCAAGAACTTGTTTCAGTTGCAGATCATAAGGAATTCGAACAACTGCTTCAAATACAGTATCAGGAAGTACCGCTTGTGGAACCTCGATATCCACGGGTTTATTAGCTAAATGGCAATTGGCACATACAATACGGCCAGTCGCTTCTCGTGGATTTTCATAACCCTGCTGTGCAAAAATGGGATATGCATTTGAAAGGGGTGCCTGGGTTAGTATATATATCATGAGCGATACGGAAATGGATCGAGTAATCTCTTTCTTTATCCAAGAAAAGGTATTTTTAGTTTGCATGGTCCAATCATTGATCCCGAAAATTTCTACAATAAAATTAGGTAGGTCGCTAGTATAGTTCCCTATCTATAATTTTGCTATTTACTTAAATATTAAATATAAATAATTTTACTGGAATATTGGAGGAATCCCTTGGATGGGTAGTAAGTACAATTTTGAATGTTTTGCTTATGTACAAAGTAACAAATATTATAATTGGATCGTTCGATCACTTTTCAGTCATTCATTGAATGATAAATCACTACAAGTGAAGGAGATACACGATTTAAATAACGAAAGATCCAATATTTAAAAATTGTATCTAAAATGACTGGAAAAGTAGAAACAAGACCGGATATAATTTGATCATTATGAGCAAATCCAAAATCTTTGTAGACAGAGCCAATCATTAATTCCCAACCGTGGGGCGAGTGGAATCCTATACATAAATCAGTTAATAAAAGAATAGAAAAAGCTTTTATTGTGTCGCTTAAGTTGTATAGGAATTCTTGAAACCAAGAGTTAAGAATAACAAGTTCTTCATTACCTAGAATAGAATAACCACTTAGAATACCGAAACAGATTATATTTGTCGAGAAGTGTAAAATTGTATGGATGCGATCCTCGTTGTGCATCTTGATCAATTGGATCGTTTCTTTGTAGATTTCGATGCGAGGCTTTTGTAAATGTGTTTCCGGGTATTCCTTTATCATTTCGTCCAAACGTAAGAGTTCCTCTAAGTCTATGAATTCTTTTAGAATACTCTTTTCTTGAATATCATTCAAAAAAATTTCGGATTGCCTAGTATTCCACCAATTAGTAAACCAAGATTCCAGACTTTTATTAAATGAGAGAGAGATCCACCAAGGCAAAAATACTATAGATGCAAGATATAGAAGGGAAATTAATACTTTCTTTTTTGCCATTTTTTCGTCTGTGAATTTAAAAATTTTTAATGAACGCACCTCATTCGTCGACTCTATATGATACTAATATTTCTATCAAGCATAAGTTCTATTACAAGTCATCGATGTATTTCCGGATTTTTTTGTGATTCAGTACAGCGGTTAGTCCTTGAATTTAGAAAGAATATAGAATAAGAAAGAGCCCTCTTCAAATTAATAGTAGTCGGATTTCGAGACGAAAGAACTCCCGTTCTATCAAAATATCAAATATTTAGAAAAAAAAATTCTTTACTTTATGATGAAATGTTTTGTTTTGATATATGATGAATCTATCATTTAGATTTGTTACTGAATTGAGTTAAGTGGATTTACATACGCATAAAAAAAATTGTGGACATAAACAATTTAGTTTTAGAATTGTTTCATATACGTTTGCTTTGGCTCGAGTAAGCGTTCTGAAGAAACTTCAGTTAAGTTATGCTATAGAAAAAAAGATGATTCTTGAGTTTTTTATCTCTTGCAAAGTATTCATTCTTCAGTTCCTTTTTTCAAAATACTTCAATTGGTACACGCAAGAAATAGGCCAATTCAGCAGCTTTTTGCTCAATCTCTCGTGGAGTAAAATTCTCATCAGTACGAGTCAAGGGAATGGCTCCTTGTCCTTTTATTTCCATATAAAGGACACGACGAGCATAAATACCCTCTTTAATTTCTATTCTGATGGACTGAATGTCTTTCATAAGGAATCGGAGGAATATGCGACGATTTTTTCCAGGAAATCCCCAACGAAAAATACACACTATGCCCTCTTTTATATCGAATCGATCATAACCACTACCTACATTCCACGAAATTGTGCACCACAAATAGGAGCTAATAAAAAGACCTGCGATCCCATAGAAAGACATCACGATACCTTGTGGAAAAAAAATTATTTGCTGAGAAGGAAGTAAAGATATAAAATTCCTACCAAAATAACTGGACGTTCCAACCAATAAAAACCCTAATGAACCTAAAAAAAGAATAAAGGCCCAACAGAAATTACTTGTTTTTCGAGACCCCGCTATAAGTTCTACCCATATACGTTCTGATCGCCAACTCATACTCTAACTAGACCTAGTTGCATTTTATTGGAATTGGGAGAATAACAAAAATAATTTTTTTTTTTTACTTTTTTTTGTTTCCGAAGTAACTCTCATCAACCAGCACTATTATGATGTGAACCTTTAGGGATAATTCATCGAATTTCTTAGATCCAAACTAAAATAATAACATCCCTTTCATATGATTTCCTAATACATATAGATATATTGACTTTACATTTCAGAAATTCTCCCCGATCCCGATCTATTTGAAAATAGTTATAATTCATTTATCATGTTTACACATACATAAGAGCTTATGCCCGAAGGAAGCCGCATATTATACCATATTTTACTAAATAGATATCCGTGTTATGATCCAAGTAAGTCTTGAAAAAAAAATATATATATATAAGATTTGTCCTTGTTGTATCTAAAAAATCTTGTTTTTTTGAACATAAAGAGATAAAGAAGCCATTGCAATTGCCGGAAATACTAAGCCCACTAAAGGCACAAAAATGGAGGGGAGACTGTTGAGAGTTATCATAGAATGGGTACCTCGATTTAATATTTGTACCTGTTATTTATTGTTATATTTATTGTTTTATATTTGAACCTTATCCTTATATTGTTATAAAGATATCTTATAATTCATATATAATTGTTATATTATACTAAGTATACCTAAGTGAGTATATATATACTTAATAGGGATAGGGAGTCTATAAGTATATGTTTTAAGAAATATATATTAATTTAAGAAATATATATTAATTAATAAAATACAATAAATATATAAATAAATGGACCTATTCATCTTTCTACATGTTTCTAATTCATCTTTCTACATGTTTCTACATGAAATATATATATACGATAATCCACCCTTTTTATATTCGTATTAGTAGTTATTATCTTTTCTTGTCTTATAAATTTCATAATTTAATAAAATTTTAAAGTATTTCCTAAAAACT